GTTAATGTAGCTTAATTCATAAAGCAAGGCACTGAAAATGCCTAGATGAGTTTACCAAACTCCATAAACACACAGGTTTGGTCCTAGCCTTTCTATTAGTTGTTAGCAAAACTACACATGCAAGTATCCGCACCCCAGTGAGAATGCCCTTACAAGTCACTTCTGACAAAAAGGAGCGGGCATCAAGCACACCATCAAGGTAGCTCATGACGCCTTGCTTAACCACGCCCCCACGGGAAACAGCAGTGATAGAAATTAAGCAATAAACGAAAGTTTGACTAAGTTATGCTTACCAAGAGTTGGTAAATTTCGTGCCAGCCACCGCGGTCACACGATTGACTCTAATTAATAGACATACGGCGTAAAACGTGTTTAAGAAACCCCATACAATAAAGCCAAACTCTAGCTAAGCTGTAAAAAGCCCCAGCTACTGGAAGTCCCACTACGAAAGTAACTTTAAACCATCTGAACACACGACAGCTGAGACCCAAACTGGGATTAGATACCCCACTATGCTCAGCCTTAAACCCAGAAAATTAAATAACAAAATTCTTCGCCAGAGTACTACTAGCCAAAGCTTAAAACTCAAAGGACTTGGCGGTGCTTTATATCCATCTAGAGGAGCCTGTTCTATAATCGATAAACCCCGATAAACCCCACCAACCCTTGCCAACTCAGCCTATATACCGCCATCTCCAGCAAACCCTAAAAAGGAACAACAGTAAGCCTAATTATACTACATAAAAACGTTAGGTCAAGGTGTAGCCTATGGGTTGGGAAGAAATGGGCTACATTACCTAACACTAGGTCACCAATTACCCTTTACGAAAATCTCTGTGAAATCAGGGATCCAAGGTGGATTTAGCAGTAAATTAAGAATAGAGCGCTTAATTGAATCAGGCCATGAAGCACGCACACACCGCCCGTCACCCTCCTCAAATACAACGGCAACCCACTAACCCTATTAACAACCTGCCACAGCTACTAGAGGAGATAAGTCGTAACAAGGTAAGCGTACTGGAAAGTGCGCTTGGATAACCCAAAGTGTAGCTTAAACTTAAAGCATCTAGCTTACACCTAGAAGATTTCACATAAAAATGACCACTTTGAGCAGTACTTAGCCCAAACACCAACCAATACAACTACCAACACCAACTAAAATAAAACATTCACTACATCCAAAAGTATAGGAGATAGAAATTCTAATTGGCGCTATAGAGACAGTACCGCAAGGGAACAATGAAAGAAACAACCAAAGCACTAAACAGCAAAGCTTACCCCTTCTACCTTTTGCATAATGATTTAACTAGAACAACTTAGCAAAGAGAACTTAAGTTAACACCCCCGAAACCAGACGAGCTATTCACGAGCAGCACAAAAAGAGCAAACTCATCTATGTAGCAAAATAGTGAGAAGACTTATGAATAGAGGTGAGAAGCCTACCGAGCCTGGTGATAGCTGGTTGTCCAGAAATGAATTTTAGTTCAAACTTAAGCTTACCTAACAGAGTCTCAACTCAACTGTAAACTTAAGAGATAGTCTAAAAGGGGACAGCCTTTTAGACACGGGTTACAACCCTCACTAGAGAGTAAGTATAAAAACAGACCATAGTTGGCCTAAAAGCAGCCACCAATAAAGAAAGCGTTCAAGCTCAACAACACAACCATCTAAATCCCAAAAACAACAACTAACTCCTAGCACAAAACTGGACCACTCTATAACAATATAGAAGAGACACTGTTAATATGAGTAACAAGAAATTATTTCTCCCCGCACAAGTGTATATCAGACCGGATACCCACTGATAGTTAACAAGTACAAAGCAAACCAAGCTACAAGCCCTTTTCACACCCAACTGTTAACCCAACACAGGCGTGCCCCAGGGAAAGATCAAAAGAAGTGAAAGGAACTCGGCAAACACAAACCCCGCCTGTTTACCAAAAACATCACCTCTAGCATACCTAGTATTAGAGGCACTGCCTGCCCAGTGACATACGTTCAACGGCCGCGGTATCCTGACCGTGCAAAGGTAGCATAATCACTTGTTCCCTAAATAGGGACTTGTATGAATGGCCACACGAGGGTTTTACTGTCTCTCACCTCCGATCAGTGAAATTGACCTCTCCGTGAAGAGGCGGAGATACCATAATAAGACGAGAAGACCCTATGGAGCTTTAATTAACTAGCCTAAACAGAACACTATCAACTCCGACAAAGGAACAAACAAACCTTTAACATAGGCTAGCAATTTAGGTTGGGGTGACCTCGGAGCACAAAAAACCCTCCGAGCAATACAAACTTAGACCTACCAGTCAAAATGCATACCACTTATTGATCCAAAAACTTGATCAACGGAACAAGTTACCCTAGGGATAACAGCGCAATCCTATTTAAGAGTCCCTATCGACAATAGGGTTTACGACCTCGATGTTGGATCAGGACACCCTAATGGTGCAGCAGCTATTAACGGTTCGTTTGTTCAACGATTAAAGTCCTACGTGATCTGAGTTCAGACCGGAGTAATCCAGGTCGGTTTCTATCTATTACCACTAAGCCTCTCCCAGTACGAAAGGACCAGAGAGACAAGGCCCACTTTACCAGAAGCGCCTTCAAGAATCAACAGATGACACAATCTCAATCTGACTTCAACAAATATTATTCCCCAAAATCAGGGCTCAGTTAAAGTGGCAGAGTCCGGTAATTGCGTAAAACTTAAACCTTTATCTACCAGAGGTTCAACTCCTCTCTTTAACAAAATGTTCCTGATCAACCTTCTATCTCTAATTGTCCCCGTACTTCTAGCCGTAGCATTCCTAACCCTAGTAGAACGAAAAATCCTAGGCTACATACAACTACGCAAAGGACCAAACGTCGTAGGCCCCCACGGCCTACTACAACCCATTGCTGACGCAGTGAAACTATTTACCAAAGAACCCCTACGCCCACTAACATCCTCCATTACCATATTCATCATAGCTCCCATTCTAGCCCTAACCCTGGCCCTAACAATATGAATTCCACTACCCATGCCCAACCCACTCATTAATATAAATCTTAGCGTACTATTCATACTAGCCATATCAAGCCTAGCAGTATACGCCATCCTATGATCCGGCTGAGCCTCAAACTCAAAATACGCCCTAATCGGAGCCCTACGAGCCGTAGCCCAAACAATCTCGTACGAAGTAACTCTAGCAATTATCCTCCTGTCAGTATTGCTAATAAGTGGCTCCTTCTCATTATCAACCCTAATCACCACACAAGAATTCACATGACTTATCCTACCTTCATGACCTCTAGCCATAATATGATTCATTTCAACCCTAGCAGAAACCAACCGAGCTCCATTCGACCTAACAGAAGGTGAATCAGAGCTAGTCTCCGGCTTCAATGTCGAATATGCAGGAGGACCCTTCGCCCTATTTTTCCTAGCAGAATATGCCAATATTATCATAATAAACGCCCTAACAACCATCCTATTCCTAGGAGCCTATAACAACCCAACTTTCTCCGAACTATACACTACTAACTTTGCAATCAAAGCACTCCTACTCACAATATCCTTTCTATGAATTCGCGCATCATACCCACGCTTCCGATACGACCAACTAATACATCTACTATGAAAAAACTTCTTACCACTAACACTAGCCCTTTGCATATGACACGTAAGCATACCCATCATCACAGCTGGCATCCCACCCCAAACCTAAGAAATATGTCTGACAAAAGAGTTACTTTGATAGAGTAAAGCATAGGGGCTACTATCCCCTTATTTCTAGGACTATAGGAGTCGAACCTAACCTTAAGAATCCAAAAATCTTCGTGCTACCATGCTACACCAAATCCTAAGTAAGGTCAGCTAAATTAAGCTATCGGGCCCATACCCCGAAAATGTTGGTTTATATCCTTCCCGTACTAATAAACCCAATCATCTTCTCCATAATTATATCTACCGTTATAATAGGAACAGTCATCGTAATAACCAGCTCCCACTGACTAACAGTGTGAATCGGATTCGAAATAAATATACTAGCCATTATCCCCATACTAATAAAAAACCACCATCCTCGATCCACAGAAGCAGCCACCAAATATTTCCTCACACAAGCCACCGCCTCCATACTACTCATGCTAGCTGTACTTATCAACCTACTATACTCAGGACAATGATCAATCACCAGCATAAACAACCCCATAGCCTCCACAATCCTAACCCTAGCCCTCACCATAAAACTAGGTCTTTCGCCCTTCCACTTTTGAGTACCAGAAGTTACCCAAGGCATCCCCCTAACATCCGGCCTACTCCTACTAACATGACAAAAACTAGCCCCTCTATCAATTCTATACAACATTTCCCCCAACATCAACCTAGACATACTACTAACTATATCAATCCTCTCCGTAATCATCGGGGGCTGAGGAGGCCTCAACCAAACTCAACTACGTAAAATCATAGCCTACTCATCCATCGCTCACATAGGATGAATAACAGCTATCCTAACCTATAACCCAACCATAACCATCCTCAACCTTACAGTCTATATCACAATAACACTAACCGTATTTATACTACTCATCCTCACTTCAACCACCACAACACTCTCCCTATCACACATATGAAACAAACTGCCCCTAATCCCAACAATTATCCTAACAACTATACTATCACTAGGAGGACTCCCCCCTCTAACCGGCTTCATACCCAAATGAATAATTATCCAAGAACTAACAAAAAACGATAGCATTATCCTTCCCACCCTAATAGCTATCACAGCACTACTAAACCTCTACTTCTACATACGCCTAACATACGCTACCTCCCTTACTATACTCCCAACAACCAACAACACCAAAATCAAATGGCACTTCGAAAGCACAAAACAAACCCCATGCCTCCCCCCACTAATTATTATCTCAACCATACTCCTCCCACTAACCCCCATAATAATAATCCTAAACTAGAAGCTTAGGTTAACTCAGACCAAGAGCCTTCAAAGCTCTAAGTAAATAATGACTATTTAGCTTCTGTGACATAAGGACTGCAGAACTCACTCTACATCTACTGAACGCAAATCAATCGCTTTCATTAAGCTAAGCCCTTCCTAGATTGATGGGATTCTAACCCACGAAACTTTAGTTAACAGCTAAACACCCTAAACAACTGGCTTCAATCTACTTCTCCCGCCGTATAGAAAAAAAAGGCGGGAGAAGCCCCGGCAGGATTGAAGCTGCTTCTTTGAATTTGCAATTCAATGTGTAATACACCACAGGACTTGGTAACAAGGGGATTCAACCCCTGTCTCTAGATTTACAGTCTAGTGCTTGCTCAGCCATATTACCTATGTTCATCACCCGTTGACTATTCTCAACAAACCACAAAGACATCGGCACTCTATACATGCTATTTGGTGCATGAGCAGGTATAGTAGGAACCGCACTTAGCCTTCTCATCCGTGCCGAACTAGGACAGCCTGGAGCCCTGCTAGGAGATGATCAAATCTACAATGTAGTGGTAACCGCTCACGCCTTCGTAATAATTTTCTTCATAGTCATGCCCATTATGATCGGGGGCTTTGGCAACTGATTAGTACCCCTAATAATTGGAGCTCCTGACATAGCATTCCCTCGAATAAATAACATAAGCTTTTGACTTCTCCCTCCTTCCTTTCTACTACTTCTAGCCTCCTCTATAGTTGAAGCCGGAGTAGGTACTGGCTGAACAGTCTACCCACCACTAGCAGGAAACTTAGCCCACGCCGGAGCTTCTGTTGACCTAGCAATCTTTTCCCTCCACTTGGCAGGAGTTTCATCCATCCTAGGTGCCATCAACTTCATTACTACTATTATTAATATAAAACCCCCTGCCCTATCACAGTACCAAACACCCCTATTCGTATGATCCGTCCTAATCACAGCCGTTTTACTACTTTTATCACTACCTGTTCTAGCTGCCGGTATTACCATACTACTAACAGACCGAAATCTAAATACCACATTCTTTGACCCCGCTGGTGGAGGAGACCCCATCCTATACCAACACCTATTCTGATTCTTTGGTCACCCCGAAGTATATATTCTTATTCTACCCGGATTCGGAATCATCTCCCATATTGTAACCTATTACTCTGGAAAGAAAGAACCTTTCGGATATATGGGTATAGTCTGAGCAATAATATCAATTGGATTCTTAGGCTTCATTGTATGAGCACATCACATATTCACAGTAGGTATAGACGTTGACACACGAGCATACTTTACGTCCGCCACTATAATTATCGCAATTCCAACAGGAGTTAAAGTATTCAGCTGACTAGCCACCTTGCATGGGGGAAATATTAAATGATCTCCCGCCATACTCTGAGCACTAGGCTTTATTTTCTTATTTACTGTTGGAGGCCTAACAGGCATTGTCCTAGCCAATTCCTCACTGGATATTGTCCTACATGACACATACTATGTAGTTGCACACTTTCACTACGTCCTATCTATAGGCGCAGTATTCGCCATCATAGGAGGCTTCGTGCACTGATTTCCACTATTCACAGGCTATACACTAAGTACAACCTGAGCAAAAATCCACTTCTTAGTAATATTCGTTGGTGTAAACATAACCTTCTTCCCCCAACATTTTCTAGGACTTTCTGGTATGCCACGACGCTACTCCGACTATCCAGATGCCTATACCACTTGAAATACTGTATCCTCTATAGGCTCCTTCATTTCACTCACAGCAGTTATACTAATAGTATTCATGGTGTGAGAAGCATTCGCAGCCAAACGAGAAGTCTCAATCGTAGAACTAACCGCTACTAACCTTGAATGACTACACGGATGTCCTCCCCCATACCACACATTTGAGGAACCCACATATGTTAACCCTAAATAAGAAAGGAAGGAATCGAACCCCCTCAAACTGGTTTCAAGCCAATGTCATAGCCACTATGTCTTTCTCAATAAATGAGATATTAGTAAAATTTACATAACTTTGTCAAGGTTAAGTTATAGGTGGAACCCCTATATATCTCTATGGCATACCCATTCCAACTAGGATTTCAAGACGCCACTTCTCCTATTATAGAAGAATTGCTACACTTCCATGACCACACCCTAATAATCGTATTTCTAATTAGCTCCTTAGTCTTATACATCATTTCATCAATACTTACAACTAACCTAACCCATACAAGCACAATAGACGCCCAAGAAGTAGAAACCATCTGAACCATTCTCCCAGCCATTATCCTAATTACAATTGCCCTCCCATCCCTACGAATCTTATACATAATAGACGAAATCAACAACCCATCTATAACTATCAAAACAATAGGCCACCAATGATACTGAAGCTACGAATACACTGACTACACTGACCTATGCTTCGATTCCTACATAATCCCCACACCCGACCTAAAAGCTGGAGAACTTCGCCTATTAGAAGTAGACAACCGAGTCGTCCTTCCCATAGAAACAACTATTCGAATGTTAATCTCATCAGAAGATGTACTCCACTCATGAGCCGTTCCATCCCTTGGCCTAAAAACAGACGCCATTCCCGGCCGACTAAACCAAACAACTCTCCTAGCCACCCGACCAGGTCTATACTATGGCCAGTGCTCTGAGATCTGCGGCTCCAATCACAGTTTCATACCTATCGTCCTCGAAACAGTCCCACTAGAATACTTTGAGAAATGATCAACATCAATGCTATAACATCATTAAGAAGCTTTCAGCGCTAGCCTTTTAAGCTAGAGATTGGGAGACAGCTCTCCCCTTAATGACATGCCACAACTGGACACATCAACATGATTTATTACAATTGTCTCCACAATCCTCACCCTCTTCATCATCATACAACTAAAAGTATCAAGTCACAACTTCTACTCAACCCCCGAGCCAAAAACAACAAAAACAAGTAAATCCTCAACCCCCTGAGAAACTAAATGAACGAAAATCTATTCGCCTCTTTCATTACCCCTACGATAATAGGACTCCCTATTGTCATACTAATTATCATATTTCCAACTATCACATTCCCCTCAACCAATCGACTAATCAACAACCGCCTAGTAGCCATCCAACAATGACTAATTCACCTCACATCTAAACAAATACTTTCTATTCACAACCGTAAAGGCCAAACATGAGCCCTCATACTAATATCCCTTATTTTATTTATTGGATCAACCAACTTGCTAGGTCTCTTACCACACTCCTTTACCCCTACAACACAACTTTCAACAAACTTAGCCATAGCCATTCCCCTATGAGCTGGAACAGTCATTCTAGGCTTCCGACACAAAACCAAAGCCTCTCTAGCCCACTTCCTACCGCAAGGAACCCCACTAGCCCTAATTCCCATGTTAGTAGTCATCGAAACAATCAGCCTATTCATTCAACCCGTAGCACTAGCCGTCCGACTCACTGCAAACATCACAGCTGGCCACCTTCTAATTCACCTAATCGGAGGGGCCACTCTCGCCCTAATAAACATTAGCATAACCACCGCCTTCATCACATTCGTAATCCTAGTCCTACTAACAATCCTAGAGTTCGCCGTAGCACTAATCCAAGCCTATGTATTTACCCTACTAGTAAGCCTTTACCTACACGATAACGCCTAATGACCCACCAAACACACGCCTATCACATAGTAAACCCCAGCCCCTGACCACTCACAGGAGCCCTCTCAGCCCTTCTACTAACATCCGGCCTAGTAATATGATTCCACTATAACTCCACCACTCTACTAGCCCTAGGTCTATTAACCAACACACTAACTATATACCAATGATGACGGGACATCGTACGAGAAGGCACCTTCCAAGGACACCACACACCAATCGTCCAAAAAGGACTCCGCTACGGAATAATCCTATTCATTATTTCAGAAGTATTCTTCTTCTCCGGCTTTTTCTGAGCCTTTTACCATTCAAGCTTAGCCCCCACTCCAGAACTCGGAGGCTATTGACCACCAGCAGGTATCACTCCACTAAACCCCCTGGACGTCCCTCTCCTAAACACATCTGTCCTACTGGCCTCAGGCGTATCAATCACTTGAGCTCACCATAGCCTCATAGAAGGTAATCGCAAACACATGGTCCAGTCCCTATTTATTACGATCTGCTTAGGACTATACTTCACCCTACTCCAAGCATCAGAATACTATGAAACCCCATTCACCATTTCAGATGGAGTATATGGTTCCACATTCTTCATGGCCACCGGATTCCACGGCTTACACGTAATCATTGGCTCAACTTTCCTAATCGTCTGTCTCCTACGACAACTAAAATTTCACTTTACATCTAGCCACCATTTTGGATTTGAAGCTGCTGCCTGATACTGACACTTCGTAGACGTCGTATGACTTTTCCTATACGTATCAATCTATTGATGAGGTTCCTATTCTTTTAGTATTAACATAGTACAACTGACTTCCAATCAGTTAGTTCCGGCACAATCCGGAAAAGAATAATTAACATAGCAATCACACTACTAACCAACACACTACTAGCCTCGATCCTAGTAACCATCGCATTCTGACTTCCACAGATAAACACATACACAGAAAAATCAAGTCCCTACGAATGTGGATTCGACCCCATAGGATCTGCCCGCCTACCATTCTCCATAAAATTCTTCCTAGTCGCTATCACATTCCTCCTATTCGACTTAGAAATTGCTCTTCTCCTTCCTCTACCATGAGCCTCCCAAACCAACAACCTAGAAACCATACTCCTACTATCCCTAGCCCTAATCACCCTCCTAGCCGCCAGCCTAGCCTACGAATGATCCCAAGAGGGCTTAGAGTGATCTGAATAATGATAATTAGTTTAAATAAAACAAGTGATTTCGACTCACTAGATTGTGATAACGATCATAATTATCAAATGTCACTAACCTACATAAACATATTCCTAGCATTCACCATCTCCCTTACAGGCCTACTAATATACCGCTCCCACATTATATCCTCATTACTATGCCTAGAGGGTATAATACTCTCCTTATTCGTAATCATAACAATCACTATCCTAAACACTCACTACACTATAGCCAGCATGCTCCCCATCATCCTCCTGGTATTCGCAGCATGCGAAGCAGCACTAGGCCTCTCACTCCTAGTAATAGTATCCAACACGTACGGAATAGACTATGTCCAAAACCTAAACCTACTCCAATGCTAAAAATTATCATACCCACTATTATACTCATCCCACTAACATGACTATCCCAGCCCAAAATAATCTGAATTAACTCAACAACTTATAGCCTCATAATTAGCATACTATGCCTCCCCCTCATTAACCAAGCCACAGACAACAGCCTCAACATATCCCCCATATTCTTCTCCGACCCACTATCCACCCCCCTACTCATACTTACAACATGACTACTCCCGCTAATAATCATCGCCAGCCAATTCCACCTTGCCAACGAATCAATCACTCAAAAAAAACTTTACATTACAATACTGATCCTACTCCAAACATTCTTAATCATAACCTTTACCGCCACTGAACTAATCATATTCTACATCCTATTCGAAGCTACCTTAGTCCCAACCCTAATCATTATCACCCGATGAGGAAACCAAGCAGAACGCCTCAATGCGGGCCTTTACTTCCTATTCTACACTCTAGTAGGCTCCCTACCCCTACTTGTCGCACTAGTCTACATCCAAAACATAACCGGCTCTCTAAATTTCCTACTAATACAATACTGGGCCAAACCACTACTAACCTCTTGAGGCTCTACCATCCTATGACTAGCATGCATAATAGCATTTATAGTAAAAATACCCCTCTACGGTCTCCACCTGTGACTACCAAAAGCTCATGTAGAAGCTCCCATTGCAGGCTCAATAGTCCTTGCAGCCGTACTACTCAAACTAGGAGGATATGGCATATTACGCATCACAATCCTACTCAACCCCCTAACCGAATTTATAGCTTACCCCTTCATAATACTCTCACTATGAGGAATAATCATAACCAGCTCTATCTGCCTACGCCAAACTGATCTTAAATCACTCATCGCCTACTCTTCAGTTAGTCATATAGCCCTAGTCATCGTAGCTGTTCTAATCCAAACCCCATGAAGCTATATAGGAGCCACAGCACTAATAATCGCCCACGGCCTCACATCATCAATACTATTCTGCTTAGCCAACACAAACTACGAACGAGTACACAGCCGAACAATAATCTTAGCCCGAGGCCTACAAACACTACTACCCCTTATGGCTACCTGATGGCTCCTAGCTAGCCTCACCAACCTAGCCCTCCCACCATCCATCAACCTAATTGGAGAACTATTCGTAGTAGTTTCATCATTCTCCTGATCCAACCTATCAATTATTCTCATAGGACTAAACATCACCATTACCGCCCTATACACCCTATATATACTAATCATAACCCAACGAGGCAAACACACCCACCACATCAACAACCTCAAACCCTCCTACACACGGGAAAACACATTAATAGCCATACACATACTCCCCCTACTATTATTATCGATTAACCCTAAAATCATTCTGGGAGCTCTCTACTGTAAATATAGTTTAACACAAAACACTAGATTGTGAATCTAGCAATAGAAGCTAAACCTTCTTATTTACCGAAAAAGTAAGCAAGAACTGCTAACTCTATGCATCCATGCCTAACAGCATGGCTTTTTCAAACTTTTAAAGGATAGGAGTTATCCGTTGGTCTTAGGAACCAAAAAATTGGTGCAACTCCAAATAAAAGTAATAAATCTATTCTCTGCCTCAATACTCATATCACTGATTATACTAATTACACCAATCCTATCAACAACATTCAACGCCCACAAACACCCAAACTATCCCAACTACGTAAAAACTATAGTATCTTACTCCTTTATAATCAGCATAATCCCCACGATCATATTCATCTACTCCGGCCAAGAAATAGTAATCTCCAACTGACATTGAACAACAATCCAAACCCTAAAACTATCTCTTAGCTTCAAACTAGACTTTTTCTCAATGCTATTCATGCCCGTAGCACTATTCGTAACATGATCAATTCTCGAATTCTCAATATGATACATACACTCAGACCCTAACATTAACCGATTCTTCAAATATCTCCTAACCTTCCTAATCACCATGCTAATCCTAGTCACAGCCAACAACCTATTCCAACTCTTTATTGGCTGAGAAGGTGTAGGAATCATATCATTCCTACTAATTGGCTGATGATACGGACGAGCCGACGCCAATACCGCAGCTCTACAAGCAATTCTGTACAATCGTATCGGAGATGTTGGCTTCATCCTATCCATAGCATGATTTCTCGCCAACTTCAACACATGAGAATTACAACAAATCTTCACATTTAACTCGAATATCACCACCTTGCCCCTTATAGGACTTCTCCTAGCGGCAACCGGAAAATCAGCCCAATTTGGCCTACACCCATGACTACCCTCTGCCATAGAAGGCCCAACACCCGTCTCAGCCCTACTCCACTCCAGCACAATAGTTGTAGCAGGCGTTTTCCTTCTCATCCGATTTTACCCACTAATGGAAAACAACTCGGCAATCCAAACAGCAACCCTATGCTTAGGAGCTATAACCACCTTGTTTACAGCCATATGCGCACTAACCCAAAACGATATTAAAAAAATCGTAGCATTCTCCACCTCAAGCCAACTAGGCCTAATAATAGTAACTATCGGAATTAACCAGCCACACCTGGCATTCCTACATATCTGCACACACGCCTTCTTTAAAGCTATACTATTTATGTGCTCAGGGTCAATCATCCACAGCCTAAATGACGAACAAGACATTCGAAAAATAGGCGGCCTATACAAAACAATACCCTTCACCACCACAGCAATGACAGTTGGAAGCCTAGCCCTAACCGGTATACCATTCCTAACAGGTTTCTACTCCAAAGACCTAATCATCGAAGCAGCCAACACATCCTACATCAACGCCTGAGCCCTCCTCCTAACCTTACTAGCCACCACCCTAACAGCCGTATATAGTACCCGAATCATCTTCTTTGCACTACTAGGCCAACCCCGCCTACTCACCCTAATTACAATCAACGAAAACAATCCCCTCCTAATAAATGCCATCAAACGCCTCCTAGTAGGAAGTATCTTTGCTGGATTCCTTATCTCAAACAACATCCCACCAACAAATATTCTACCAATAACCATGCCTTCCTACCTAAAACTTACAGCTCTAGTCGTAACCCTTACCGGATTTATCCTAGCATTAGAACTCAACTCAACAATACTAAACCTAAAACTCACAAGCCCTACCTACCCCTTCAAATTCTCCAACCTACTAGGATACTTCCCAACCATCATCCACCGCCTGGCCCCAATAGCAAACCTCACAACAAGCCAAAAATCAGCATCCCTCCTACTAGACCTTACCTGACTAGAAACTTCTCTCCCCAAAACAATCTCCCACTTCCAACTAAAATCCTCATCCCTAGTTTCTACCCAAAAAGGATTAATTAAGCTCTACTTCCTATCATTCTTAGTCACCCTAACCTTAGCCTTAACCCTATTTAGCCCCCACGCGTAATTTCTATAATAACCACAACAGCAACAAGCAACGACCAACCAGTAATAACCACAAACCAAGTCCCATAGTTATACAACCCTGAAACACCTACCACCTCTCCATCAACATAATCCAAACCCTCTGCCTCACCAACAATCCAGTCCCCCAGACTATCAAATTTAAAAACAACTTCCAACTCTCCCTCACTTAACACAACAAAAACCAAAGCACCCTCCAAGAACACCCCAGTCACAAACGTCCCCAACACAACCTTATTAGACACTCACACCTCAGGGTACTGCTCCGTAGCTATAGCCGTAGTATACCCAAACACCACTAACATTCCCCCCAAATAAATCAAAAACACCATCAACCCTAGAAACGACCCATCAAAATTCACAACAATCCCACATCCCACACCACCACCCACAATCAACCCTAAACCCCCATAAATGGGTGAGGGTTTCGAAGAAAACCCCACGAAACTCACCACAAAAATAACGCTTAGAATAAATACAATGTAAACTAACATTATTCTTACATGGCTCTACCCACGACCAGTGATATGAAAAACCACCGTTGTATTTCAACTATAAGAACCCTAATGACCAACATTCGAAAAACCCACCCACTACTAAAAATCCTAAACGACTCCCTCGTAGACCTCCCCGCACCCTCAAGCCTAACATCTTGATGGAATTTCGGTTCCCTTTTAGGAGTCTGCTTAGGCGTACAAATCTTGACAGGATTATTCCTAGCCATGCACTATACATCCGATACAGCCACCGCATTCAACTCCGTAACACATATCTGCCGAGACGTCAATTACGGCTGAATCCTTCGCTACCTCCACGCCAACGGAGCATCTATGTTCTTCATCTGCCTCTATCTACATGTAGGCCGAGGCCTATATTATGGATCTTACACATACACAGAGACATGAAACGTCGGAATCTTACTCCTCTTCGCCGTTATAGCCACCGCATTCATAGGCTACGTCCTACCATGAGGACAAATATCATTCTGAGGGGCAACCGTCATCACCAACCTACTCTCTGCTATCCCCTACATCGGAACAGATCTAGTCCAATGGATCTGAGGGGGCTTTTCCGTAGACAAAGCAACCCTAACCCGATTTTTCGCCTTTCACTTCCTCCTCCCATTTATCATTGCAGCCCTAGTAATAGTCCATCTACTATTCCTACACGAAACAGGGTCAAACAACCCCACAGGAATTCCATCAGACCTAGACATAATCCCATTCCACCCCTACTACACAATCAAAGACATCCTAGGCCTACTAATTATACTAACAGCCCTATCAACACTAGTCCTATTCTCGCCCGACCTGCTAGGAGACCCAGACAACTACATACCAGCCAACCCCCTCAACACTCCTCCACATATTAAACCAGAATGATATTTCCTCTTTGCCTATGCAATCCTACGATCAATCCCTAACAAGCTTGGAGGTGTATTAGCCCTAGTCCTGTCCATTCTTGTCCTAGCAATTGTCCCAATACTACATACATCCAAACAACAAAGTATAATCTTCCGCCCCCTCAGCCAATGCCTATTTTGACTACTAGTGGCAGACCTACTCACACTAACATGAATCGGAGGACAACCCGTTGAGCACCCCTACGTCATCATCGGCCAAGCAGCCTCAATCCTGTACTTCTCAATTATCCTCATCTTCATACCCCTCATCGGCACAATAGAAAATCACCTCCTAAAATGAAGAAGTCCATGTAGTATACTAATTACACTGGTCTTGTAAACCAGAAATGGGAATAAACTTCCCCATAGACTCAAGAAGAAGGCCACCAAGCCCCACCCTCAGCACCCAAAGCTGAAATTCTACTTAAACTACTCCTTGACTCTGCAGCGCTATGTAATTCGTGCATACTATTCTATAACCCATATTTAACAGTACATATATGTATAATCGTACATTTAATTCATGTCCCCATGACTATTAAGTAAATACAGTTAAGTTAATGTATCTAAAACATATTACTTCTAGACAGGACATTAAAATATTTGAAGGCATGCTATTAATTCAACTAATACTAAAGGATGCTTTATCAGCTGGAGTACATTCAATCTATTGATCGGACATACACCATTAAGTTTAATATAATTCTCTTCAACATGACTATCCATCAAGTGAAAGTGATCTCTTAATCTACCTACCTCCGTGAAACCAGCAACCCGCCCACTGGTACCTCTCTTCTTGTCCCAGGCCCATTTAACTTGGGGGTTTCTAACTTGGGTCGTAAACGGCATCTGGTTCTTACTTCAGGGCCATGAAACCTAAGATAGCTCATTCATTCCTCTTAAATAAGACATCACGATGGGTTCATGACTAATCAGCCCATGCCGCGGCATAACTGTGGTGTCATGCCTTTGGTATTTTTTAATTTTTGGGGATGCTTGGATTCAACTTGGCCGGGAGGCCATAGGTCAGGAGCATAAACATTCCAGCCGAGCCTTTTAATGTACCTTCTCCACCCGCATAATGAGGAAGCAGGACATACCGTTAATGATGCAAGGACATAAACACTTGTTGGTTACCCGATTCTTGTTCCTCTGGAGGACTCTCATACAAGGGGCTATAGAGTTCATGGTTTCAGGACATACAACACTACACACACCCACGTGTACACACACCCACGTGTACACACACCCACGTGTACGCACACCCACGTGTACGCACACCCACGTGTACGCACACGCAGCAGTAGGTCCATGCTTCCCTAGGCTCAACAAACCCCCCCTACCCCCCCGTTAGACCATACAGCATGTCATCACCTTGCCAAACCCCAAAAACAAGGCCAACATAAAGCACAGTATCAGAACTAACGGCTAACAATCAATAAATACCCCATCAAATAATAAAATCACCTATAAGTCGCCCACCGATTGAACGCTACTACTTTAAGGAATTTATTTTCCTTAGACAGCTACCTCCCTAGATCCGTTAAAATTCCCCCCACAGCCTTACCCCACACATGTATTAACTCAT